CCAAAGCAAGGATTCAACAATCACTTAAACAAAATCACGGAACTATTAGTACGTTATTGAATTTGAATAGAAATAAGGAATTTCAATTTTTGCTAATTTTGTCATCATCTAATTGTTTTCGAATGGATGCATTCAATCATGTAAAAGATCACAATGTAATAAAAGAATCAATTAAAAGAGATCCTATAATTTCAATTCAAAATTCGTTGGGCCCATTAGGAACAGCCCTTCAAATTGCAAATTTTGATTTATTAAACCATTTCAATTTAATAACTCATAATCAGATCTCCATAACTAAATATTTGAAACTTGACAATTTAAAAGAGACTTTTCAAGTACTTAAATATTATTTAATGGATGAAACCGGGAGAATTGTTAATCCCGATCCATGCAGTAAGAGTGTTTTGAATCCATTCACTTTGAATTGGTATTTTCTCCATCATAATTATCATCCTAATGATTGTGAATCTTTCTTCACAATAATTAGACTGGGACAATTTATTTGTGAAAATGTATGTATTGCCAAAAGCGGACCACATCTAAAATCGGGTCAAGTTATAATTGTTCACATTGACTCTGTAGTAATAAGATCGGCTCAGCCTTATTTGGCCACGCCAGGAGCAACCATTCATGGCCATTATGGAGAAATCCTTTACGAAGGAGCTACATTAGTTACATTTATATATGAAAAATCGCGATCTGGTGATATAACGCAGGGTCTTCCAAAAGTGGAACAAGTGTTAGAAGTACGTTCAATTGATTCAATATCGATAAACCTAGAAAAGAGAGTTGAGGGTTGGAACGAGTGTATAACAAGAATTTTTGGAATTCCTTGGGGATTCTTGATTGGTGCTGAGTTAACTATCGTGCAAAGTCGTATCTCTTTGGTTAATAAGATCCAAAAAGTTTATCGATCTCAAGGGGTGCAGATCCATAATAGGCATATAGAAATTATTGTACGGCAAATAACATCAAAAGTATTGGTTTCAGAAGACGGAATGTCTAATGTTTTTTCACCCGGAGAACTAATTGGATTGTTCCGAGCAGAACGAACGGGACGCGCTTTGGAAGAAGCCATCTGTTACCGACCCATATTATTGGGAATAACGCGAGCATCTCTGAATACTCAAAGTTTCATATCCGAGGCGAGTTTTCAAGAAACTGCTCGCGTTTTAGCAAAAGCTGCTCTCCGCGGTCGTATCGATTGGTTGAAAGGCCTAAAAGAAAACGTTGTTCTAGGCGGTATGATACCCGTCGGTACCGGATTCAAAAGATTCGTGCAAGGCTCAAGGAAACATAAAAAGATGCCTTTGAACAGCAAAAAGAAGAATTTATTCGAGGGGGAATTTAGAGATAGAGATTTTTTATTCCACCAGAGAGAGTTATTTGATTCTTGCATTTCAAGAAATTTCTATGATACATCAGAATAAGCATTTCTAGGATTTAATGATTCCTAAGAGCGGATTCATCCTTTTATTTTATTTTAATTAATCGTGGTCCTGTGATTTGTTCCATGTGATTTATTAATAGTAATAAAGAAAATAAGGAATAGAATGAAATTAATTGCTTGGATCGTATATCAACATCCAATCTCCGGGAAAAGATAAGGTTCCATCGGAACAATTATTTATTTCAGGGTACCCCCTCTCTCTTTTTCTTTGTTTGAAAAAGAAAGAGAGAGAGAGGAAGTGTGGGTAGAAATGATAAAAAGATATTGGAACATTAATTTAGAAGAGATGATGAAAGCGGGAGTTCATTTTGGTCATGGTACTAGAAAATGGAACCCAAGAATGGCCCCTTATATCTCTGCAAAACGTAAAGGTATTCATATTACAAATCTTACTAGAACTGCTCGTTTTTTATCAGAAGCTTGTGATTTAGTTTTTGATGCAGCAAGCAAGAGAAAACAATTATTAATTGTTGGTACCAAAAATAAAGCAGCGGATTCAGTAGCCCGGGCTGCAATAAGGGCTCGGTGTCATTATGTTAATAAAAAATGGCTCGGCGGTATTTTAACGAATTGGTCTACTACAGAAACTAGACTTCAAAAGTTCAGGGACTTGAGAATGGAACAAAAGATCGGTAGACTCAACCGTCTTCCAAAAGGAGATGGGACTCGATTGAAGAGACAGTTAGCTCACTTGCAAACATATCTGGGTGGGATTAAATATATGACAGGGTTACCCGATATTGTAATACTCGTTGATCAGCAAGAAGAATATACGGCTCTTCGGGAATGTATCACTTTGGGAATTCCAACCATTTGTTTAATTGATACAAACTGTGACCCGGATCTCGCAGATATTTCGATTCCAGCGAATGATGACGCTATAGCTTCAATCCGATTAATTCTTAATAAATTAGTATTTGCAATTTGTGAGGGTCGTTCTAGCTATATACGAAATTCCTGATTAATAATAAGATAGATTAATAATAAGATTAAGATAAAGAAATTATTTTGTGAACTCCATATATTTATGGATATAGAATCGGTTACTATTTGTCAATCGTCCAAAAGATATAAAAATAACTAGCTATATTATGTGATTTGTTGGTATTTAAAATATACAATTTTAGTAGGCAAATAAAAAAAACGATGGTTGAATCAAAATAATTCCTTTTCAAGTTTTCTTTCAGGGGGTAGTATGAATGTTCTATCATGTTCCATCAACATCCTAAAAGGGTTATATGATATATCTGGTGTGGAAGTAGGCCAGCATTTCTATTGGAAAATAGGAGGTTTCCAAGTACACGCCCAAGTACTTATTACTTCTTGGGTTATAATTGCTATCTTATTAGGTTCAGCCATTGTAACTGTTCGGAACCCCCAAACCATTCCAACTGGCGGTCAGAATTTCTTCGAATATGTCCTTGAATTCATTCGAGATGTGAGCCAAACTCAGATCGGAGAGGAATACGGCCCATGGGTCCCCTTTATTGGAACGATGTTTCTATTTATTTTTGTTTCTAATTGGGCGGGTGCACTTTTACCTTGGAAGATTATAGAGTTACCTCATGGGGAGTTAGCTGCACCTACGAATGATATAAATACTACCGTTGCTTTAGCTTTACTTACGTCAATAGCCTATTTTTATGCGGGCCTTAGCAAAAAAGGATTAGGTTATTTCAGTAAATACATTCAACCAACTCCAATTCTTTTACCCATTAACATTTTAGAAGATTTCACAAAACCCTTATCACTTAGCTTTCGACTTTTCGGAAATATATTAGCGGATGAATTAGTAGTTGTTGTTCTTGTTTCTTTAGTACCTTCAGTGGTTCCTATACCTGTCATGTTCCTTGGGTTATTTACAAGTGGTATTCAAGCTCTTATTTTTGCAACTTTAGCTGCGGCTTATATAGGCGAATCCATTGAGGGGCATCATTAACGAATTTTGTTTTGAAATAGACTTTTTTATCTTATAGTCTAAGGCAATCTATTCTTGTTCAAGATAATCTACTTATACTTAGTGAACATAAATATACACATAAATAGAAAAAAAGTTTATAACGATCTAAAGGAATAGTAAAAACAAAAAAAAAGGAAAGAAATCTAAAAAAGTTTTGTCCTAAACGATCTTTTTCCTAGAATTCGTTTGAATCATTTATACCTTCGTCCAATCAATTTTTTTTTTGGCTTGATTATTTTGTTCATTCAATTCCAATCCAATTGTAGGAGTCATAATCTGAATAAGAGTTGTTTCCAACATGTGATTAAAAAAAGGGGTTTTTTTCTATAGAGATAGAGCTATTTCTATTTCACTCGGTTTTATTCAATTCAATAGATTGACTAATAATAAAATAACTTACAAGAAAACAAAGACTTATATTTCTATGCAATGATTCAGACTAATGAATTTGTCCATTTAGATTGATTGTATCCAAGTGGGATAATGATAAGGAAGAGAATAAAAAAAAATGAGATTCAGAAAAAAATGGATTATTATTATTTACAAGAGTGAAATCAAACTAAGTTTATGGAATATATATATAAATAATGTAATAATGGCTATAACTCAATTTTCTTTTTGTGAATATTTCAGCATCTAAAAAATTTTTTTAGAATCCGATTGAATTTAAGATACGAATAGTTGGTTTACGTTATGGAAGAAAGACGTGTATATGCAATATTAACTATTTATATAGTTAGATATTCGTTAAAAGATAGGTCGTCTAAAAGATATATCTAATCTGCCCTGGAGATTTCGATAGGGATTTCACTAAAAAAGGGATTGCACTAAAAATCCCTCCTTTTCGTTTGGAACTGGGAATTCAATATTGAATAATTGAATAAAGAGATTAAATCAAGAAAAAGAATGAATAGTTCGAAATTTATTGGTTGATTGTATCATTAACCATTTTTTTTTGGTGCGAGGAACTTATCATGAATCCATTGATTTCTGCCGCTTCCGTTATTGCTGCTGGGTTGGCTGTTGGACTTGCTTCTATTGGACCTGGGGTTGGTCAAGGTACTGCCGCGGGACAAGCTGTAGAAGGTATCGCAAGACAACCCGAGGCAGAGGGAAAAATACGAGGTACTTTATTGCTTAGTCTGGCTTTTATGGAAGCTTTAACAATTTATGGATTAGTTGTAGCCTTAGCACTTTTATTTGCGAATCCTTTTGTTTAATCAAACGTATTTTTTTTTTATTGCCTTGTACTCGCTGCTTGTTTTTTCGAATTCTACCAAGATTTCATTCCTAAAATTACTTATTTATTTTTATTTGGACAATAACCTACCACGGGAAGGACTCATTTGAGGATGAGGAATTAGTATACTAATTCGCTTTCTTCCTTCCCTCTTCTTAGTCCAATGGAACCCCCCTCTTTTTTTTTCAAGGGAATGTTGGAACAGTCTATATTATTAACACGCTACCTGATAGCGAATTTGAAACGAAATTTTAATAAGAACAATACTTAGTAGAGATTTCCAATTGAAAAAAAATGCATTTCTAATAGAAATATAAAAAAATAGAATAGGTAAAAAAAAAAAAAATAGA